TAGACAAGAAAGGTCTTTGCTTCACAGCTCAGGTAATAAAGAGAATTTCATTTTATTAGTCTGTTTTTATGTTATTTCGTACTGGCCAATTCCTTTGTTTGTGGGAGCGTTTTCCTACGAGAGGTAATGAAGAATTATAGAATGTATTGTTATCTATGCCTAGATCGCAGATAAATGGAAATTTTATTGATAAAACCTTTTCAATTATAGCCAATATCTTATTACGAATAATTCCGACAACTTCAGGAGAAAAAGAGGCATTTACTTACTACAGAGATGGTGCGATTTGATTCTTTTTTTATCATCCAAAGACACACGATTTGGAATAGAAAGAAAAAAGATTACTGAAAGAAATCTACACTTGTTGAAGGTGAAGTTTATAAATAGAACAAGTCCTTCTGTCGTGTATCCTCGAGTAATGCCGCCTCAGATGCTTCAATTGTCGATTGGAGTATTGAGCGAAAGGTTACACCTATAGGTTCTATATTACAGGTTAATCCTACTTTACTAGTATCAATAGGGGGCATATGGGAAAAAGCACTACACCTAGAAATCAACAACACCAAAACTTTGTTATTTATTAAAGATTAACCCCCTTCTCCTTATCAGGGTTGGGGCTAACAAGAATGGCTGGGACAACAAGCATCCATCTCGTTGGTACTTTGGATACCCGTATAACCATCGAAGATTGTTGAAGTGACCAATTCCTGTAAATTAAAGAGCGTTGAGGACAAAGAAATTGTTGGAGTTACCATTTCATTTCTATCTAATCCTAACACGCTTGATGGTAAGAAAAAATCTTTTGCAGAAAGGTTGGCTAGAGATTTCTTGTAAAAACACTAGCCCCGCTCAGTTTATAATGAGAATATTTTGAGTCTTAATAAGTTATTATTCTTATTATGTACATAAAGGAGGAGCCGTATGAGATGCAAATTTCACGTACGGTTCTGGAACGGAGATTCGTGGAATCGAATGACGACCGTAACGGATGTCGGCTCAATCCGAAGGAAATTATGCGGAAGCTTTACAGAATTATTATGAAGCTATGCGACTAGAAATAGATCCCTATGATCGAAGTTATATACTCTATAATATAGGACTTATCCACACAAGTAATGGAGAACATACCAAAGCTTTGGAATATTATTTTCGAGCACTAGAACGAAACCCATTCTTACCCCAAGCTTTTAATAATATGGCCGTGATCTGTCATTACGTGCGACTCTCTCTACTATAGAAAGGAAAAGAAAAAAGCATTAAATACTAAATAAAAAAAAGGCTTTCTACATATACATCGTCCAAAATAACGATTTTTATCAGCTGTAGCAAAGAAAACAACTTCATATCAAAGTCAAAATATGAAGAAATGGATATGCCTAGATACTTTATTCTATGGATAAAGAATCTAATTGATAGAGGAAGCACCGTAAAGATCAATTAGCGAGGTTTTGGTCCGATACAATAAGAACTGCTTACTTATATCATTGTTATGATATGAAAAAAGTTAGGAATCAACTTATGTAATAGAGTTGATCCACTAGGGAGCAGCGGTGTAGCATCAGATCCCAAAGAAAGTAAGTCTTTTCTCTTATGAAGGAAAGTCTTTTTCAAGGATTCTATATAAATTTCTATATGAAATTGAGATAGTTACCTTTCAGAGAATTCTAATGATACCATAGGTAAATAAAAAAAAAGACCCATGTTTTAGTCTTCGGAAGGTGGGATAAAAGATAAAACGAAAACTGATTAGTAATCCAAATTTTCGTTTTAAACTTATGTAATTAATCTCTTTTGGTTAACCCGATAAAAAGGAGATGGGTCTCTGGATCTATGATAAATTTCTTTGAATTAGATTAGATATGGTAGATTAAAAGGGGATACCAAAAGAATTGACTGCTGAGCCGTATGAGGTAGTAAACTCTCAAGTACGGTTCTAAGGGAAGGAATTGACCCACCTATTCTGACCGGGGAGAACAGGCCATTCGACAAGGAGATTCTGAAATTGCAGAGGCTTGGTTCGATCAAGCCGCTGAGTATTGGAAACAAGCTATAGCACTTACTCCCGGGAATTATATTGAGGCTCATAATTGGTTGAAGATCACGAGGCGTTTCGAATAATAAGACTCGTTTTTTGTTATGTTATAATGAATTGTTTGCTGTCCCTATCAGTCCGATCATTCTTCTTGGAAAAATAAATCCATTTCATTATCAACCTTATAAGATCGTTCTATCTTGTCTGGTATTCCGTAGGGATAACTGAGAAACATGTAGAGTAGAGAAACTGGATATATCTAGTTTCTCTACTCTATAAAATTAAGAAAAGAGACCCTCGAATGAATAAATATGGATCCTGGTATGTCTCTTAGTAATAAGCACTCGTGTGATTTGGATTTAGAATAGAATAATAGTAATATGTTCTTTGTAAGACATAAAGTTGTTCCATCTAGAAACTTTTAATTAAGATATAAATACACTAGAGTGCACAAAAAAACAGTTGTTT